GTTCCCGTAGTTGAGAACAACAATGGCTTTTCAAGCCGTAGTCCTTGGAGCTTATCCAAGCGGGAATATATGACTTATTTTGTAGTTTTTCTTGGGGTTTGTTTTATGCTGGGAGCTTTAGCTGTAGCGTCCAATCCCTCTCCATATTATGGGGTGGTTGGATTGGTGTTAGCGTCTGTGGTTGGATGTGGGTGGTTGATGAGTTTGGGGGTTTCTTTTATTTCTTTGGCGTTGTTTATGATTTATTTAGGAGGTATGTTGGTGGTTTTTGTTTACTCTGTTTCTTTGGCAGCGGATCTTTATCCTGAGGCTTGGGGGAGCTGGCGGGTGGTGGGGCATGGGTTAGGTTTTGTTTTAGTGGTCTGCATGGGGGCAGTTTTAGGGGGGGTTGTTGATTTTTGGAAGGTTGGGGTGGTTACTGTGGATGGAGGGGGAGTGTCTTTTATTCGGCTGGATTTTAGTGGTGTTGCAATGTTTTATTCGTGAGGGGCAGGGTTGTTCTTGGTGGCGGGGTGAGGTCTGTTGTTAGTGTTGTTTGTTGTGTTGGAGCTTGTGCGCGGGCTGTCTCGGGGTGCTATTCGGGCGGTTAGGGGGTTCAGAAAGTAGTTTATTTGAGAATATCAGCTTTGGGAGCTGGAGAAGGAGGTTTAAGTCCTCTCTTTCTGATTTACTCTAAGAAGGGTGAAGCCTTCAGTTTTTGGTTTACAAGACCAATGTTTTTCATAAACTATTAGAGTAATTTTAGTGGTTAAGGATTTTGTTTTCTAATGCCCCAATCATGGGGAAGAGAATTAGTAAGATACTGAAATAGGAAAAGGATGCTACTTGGCCGATGATGATGAAAGGATGTTCTACTGGTTGACTTCCGATTCAGGTTAGGATGAGGAGGTTGGCGATGAGGAGTCAGAATAAGATTTGGGATAGTGGGCGGAATGTTATGGTTCGTTGTTTGGATTTGTGAAGGAATGGGATTAGGAGGAGGATTAGTACTGAGGCTGCGAGGGCTAGTACGCCTCCGAGTTTGTTTGGAATTGAGCGTAGGATGGCGTAGGCAAATAGAAAGTACCATTCTGGTTTGATATGTGGTGGGGTAACTAGTGGGTTGGCTGGGGTGAAGTTTTCTGGGTCACCTAGGAAGTTGGGGGAGAACAGAGCTAGTGTGAGGAGTGGGGTGAGTATGAGTGTTAGGCCTAAGATGTCTTTGAGGGAGTAGTATGGATGGAATGGGATTTTGTCAGAGTTGGAGGAGATGCCTAGTGGGTTGTTTGAGCCTGATTCGTGAAGGAATGTGAGGTGGATGATAGTGATTCCTGCGATTACAAAGGGGAGGAGGAAGTGTAAGGCAAAGAATCGAGTGAGGGTGGGGTTATCGACTGAGAATCCCCCTCAGGCTCACTCCACTAGGGTCTGTCCGATGTAGGGGACTGCTGAGAAGAGGTTAGTGATGACGGTGGCCCCTCAGAACGATATTTGGCCTCATGGGAGTACGTAGCCCACGAAGGCGGTTGCTATGAGTGTAAGTAGGAGGATAACTCCCGTGTTTCAGGTTTCTTTGTATAGGTAGGAGCCATAGTATAGGCCTCGTCCAATGTGCAGGAAGATGCAGATGAAGAAGAATGAGGCGCCGTTTGCATGGAGGTTTCGGATGAGTCAGCCATATTGTACGTTTCGGCAAGTATGGGCTACAGATCAGAAGGCAAGGGAGGTGTCTGCGGTGTAGTGCATGGCTAGTAGGAGGCCAGTGAGAATTTGGGTGGCGAGGCATACTGCTAGGAGAGAGCCGAAGTTTCATCAAGCAGAGATATTGGATGGGGTGGGGAGGTCAATTAAGGAGTTGTTAATTATTTTTAGGAGGGGGTGAGATTTTCGGATGTTGGGTGCCATTGTTTTATTTTTGGAGGATTAGGATGGTTGTGAGGATTGTGAGGGCAAATGATCCCAGGTAGGATTTGATTAGGCCCGTGTGAAGTGAGGTAGAGGTTTTGGTTAAGATTTGGTGGAGGTTGGCAAGACCTTCAGGGCCCATTTTTTTGTATCATGCCATGTCGATTAGGTGGGAGGCGATTTTTTGTCCGGTGTGTAGGAGGGCTGTGGGATTTGTTCGGTGGGTAAGTAAGTTAAAGTAGCCTAGGGAGGAGGAGAAATTTATGGGGAGGTTTTGTTTCGGTAGGGTGAAGGTGTGTGTTGTGTTTGAGAGTTCTAGGGCTAAGATGACTCCTAGGACTGTGATAATGATGGCAGCGGTTTTTGTGATAGTGGGTATGGTTATTGGGGGTGTTTTTGAGGGAAGAATGAGGGATGAGATTAATAGACCTGCTGTGATGCTGCCGAAGGCTAGTCGGATTACTGGCAGGGTGGCTGAGGGGGTGCTTTCGTTTATTGGGGTGATTGTTTGGGTGCGGTTGTGTCCTGTTTGAACTAGTAGGGTCATGCGGAGACTGTAAGTTGCGGTGAAGGAGGTGGCAAGTAGTGTAAGTAGAAGGGCTCAGGTGTTAATGTAAGAGGTGTTGAGGCTTTCGATGATTAGGTCTTTTGAGTAGAAACCTGCTAAAAAGGGGGTGCCTATTAGGGCGAGGTTGCCGATGGTTAGGCAGGTGGTGGTTGTTGGGAGGGTTTTTTGTAGGCAGCCTATTTTGCGGATGTCTTGTTCTCCATTTAGACTGTGGATAATTAGGCCGGAGCATAGGAATAATATGGCCTTAAAGAAGGCATGGGTTGAGATGTGGAGGAAGGCTAGCTGGGGGAGATCTAGTCCGATTGTGACTATTATGAGACCTAGTTGGCTTGAAGTAGAGAAAGCAATGATCTTTTTAATGTCGTTTTGGGTGAGGGCGCAGGTGGCAGCGAAGAGTGTTGATAGGGCACCTAGGCATAGGCATGCGGATAGGGCTGTTTTGTTGGAGGTTAGGAGGGGGTGGGTGCGGATGAGTAGGAAGATTCCTGCTACTACTATTGTGCTGGAGTGAAGTAAGGCGGAGACTGGGGTTGGACCTTCTATTGCTGCTGGGAGTCAGGGGTGAAGTCCAAATTGAGCGGATTTTCCTGTGGCGGCTAAGATGAGGCCTAGAAGGGGAAGGGTGGGTATTTGGTCTTGATGGATGGCTTGTTGAATCTCTCAGGTGTTTAGCGTGGAGGCTAGTCACGCCATGCTTAGGATAAGGCCGATGTCACCGATTCGGTTGTAGATCATGGCTTGTAGTGCGGCTGTGTTAGCTTCGGCTCGTCCTTGTCATCAGCCAATGAGGAGGAAGGATATGACCCCCACTCCCTCCCAACCTACGAATAGGAGGAATATGTTGTTTGCAATGGTGAGGGTTAGTATGGCGATGAGGAAGATAAGGAGGTATGTGAAGAATTTTGTGATGTGTGGTTCGGAGGCTATGTATCATGTGGCGAATTCTAGGATTGATCAGGTCACGAACAGTGCGATGGGGTAGAATGTTATGGAGTAGAGGTCTATTTTTAGGGTAATGGGGAGTTTGAAGTTTGGGATGAATTGCCATTCTCAGTAGGTGGAAATGCTTTCTACCCCAGAGTGAATGAAAATGGTTGTTGGGATAAGGCTGATTAGGAAGGCAGTTTTGACAGTTTTGGTGAGGGATAGGGGGGAGGTTTCAAGTTTTAGCAGGGGGGAAAGGATGATGGGGGTGAGAAGGGTGAGGAGTGTCAGGGGTGTAAGGGTGTTGAGGAGTAGTGCTGTTTCCATTACTTTTACTTGGAGTTGCACCAAGATGAGTGGTTCCTAAGACCAATGGATTGCTATTATCCTTTAAAAGTTTAAGGGGGCCGAGGTTTAAAACTCGGATGCAGGAATTAGCAGTTCTTGCTGGTTTAAGCCACCCCTTGGCGAGCAAGGAGGTTTGAACTCCTATTTTCAGAATCACAATCTAATGTTTTAGTTAAACTATGCTTGCATAGAGGAGCTCCTGAGATTAGTTCTGGTTTTAGGATGAGGGCTAATATGGGGATGATGTGGAGGGTTATGAGAAGATGTTCTCGTGTGTTTGAATTGGGAGTTGCTGTGATATGGGTTGGGAGGGAGCCTCGTTGGGTTGATAGTAGCATATATAGGGTGTAGGAGGCGGTTAAGAGTGTTGCGATTCCGGTTAGGATAATTGTAGGGGTGGATCAGTTGAAGAGGGTGATTATAATTGTTAGTTCTGCTAACAGGTTAGTTGTTGGAGGGAGGGCTATGTTAGTCAGGTTGGCTAGAAGTCATCATAGGGATATTAAGGGTAGGAGGGGTTGTAGTCCTCGTGTGAGGATGAGGATGCGGCTGTGTGTTCGTTCGTAGTTTGTGTTTGCTAGGCAGAATAGAAGGGAGGAGGTAAGGCCGTGGGAAATTATGAGGATTATTGCCCCTGTGAATGACCATTGTGTTTGGATCATGCTGGCAGCGATTACTAGTCCCATGTGGCTTACGGATGAGTAGGCGATGAGGGATTTTAGATCTGTTTGGCGTAGGCAGATGGAGCTTGTTATTAAGGCACCTCATAGGGCTAGGGTGAGGAAGGGGTAGCATAGGTGGTTAGACAGGGGTTCTATCAGTAGGGTGACCCGTATGATGCCGTATCCGCCTAGTTTTAGGAGCAGAGCGGCAAGTAGTATTGATCCTGCAATTGGTGCTTCTACGTGGGCTTTTGGTAGTCATAGGTGGAGACCGTACAATGGTGCTTTGACTATGAATGCTATTAGGAGGGCGAGGCTAGATAGTAGGGTTGTTCATGAGGCTGGTGTGCTTGGATGGGTAAGTTTAAGTACGGGTAGTTGGAGGGTTCCGGTTTTTGAGTGGAGGTAGAGGATAGAAATTAATAGGGGTAGTGAGCTAATTAGGGTGTAGAATAGAAGGTAAATGCCGGCGCTTAAACGTTCTGGTTGGTTTCCTCAGCGGGTAATTAGGATTAGGGTAGGGATTAGGGTTGCTTCGAATGAGATATAGAATAGTATGAGTTCTGTTGCTGAGAAGGCTAGGATGATGAATGGTTGAATGGTGATGAGGGCTGAGATAAATATTCGTTTGCGTATAGGAGGTTCATGTTGTAAGTGGCCTTGGCTAGCTAGGATTATAAGGGGGAGGAATCAGGAGGATAGGACTAGCAGTGGAGTTGAAATCTGGTCGATGCTTGTCCAGAGGGTTAGGGTTTTTAGGGGGTAGTATGATGGGGTTAGTCAGTGTAGGCTGATTAGGGCAATAAGGAGGCTGTGTGTTGTGGTGTTGGTCCATATGGATTTAGTTGGGGATAGGAGGGCAACTGGGAGGAGCAGGGTTGTTGGTAAAATAATTTTTAGCATTGTAGGAGGTTTAGGTTGTGTAGGTGGTCGGAGCCGTGTGTTCGGGTGGATGCTACTAGTATAGCTAGGCCGGTGCCGGCTTCGCATGCGGAGAATGCTAGTATTAGGATGGGTACGAGGGTGAATGATGGGACTTGATTTTCGATGGGTCAGAGCGAAAGGGGGATAAATATGGAGAGTATCATGCTTTCTAGACAAAGTAGGGCAGAGATAAGGTGGGTTCGGTGAAATGCTAGTCCTAGGCTGCTGAATGTGAATGCAGAATAGAAGCTGAAGTGTAGGGGAGACATGAGAAAGTTATAGGTATGAGCTATAATTTGCTGGGCCGAAACCAGCTGTCTTGGTTAGACTAACTTTCTGTTATTCTGCTCATTCTAGGCCACCTTGAGTTCATTCGTAAATGAGGCCGAGTGTAAGAAGGGCCAGGATGATAGTGGTTCAGGTGAGTGTTGTTAGGGGGGATTGGAGTTGAATGGCTCACGGGAGAGGGAGGAGCAGGGCGATTTCTAGGTCGAATAAAAGGAATAGGATGGCTACTGAGGAAGAATCGGATTGAAAATGGGAGTCGGGCTGATCCCAGGGGGTCGAATCCACATTCGTATGGTGATAGTTTTTCTGTGTCAGGGGTTGTTTGGGCGAGTCAGAAGTTTGCAATGGTTAGTACGGAGCTTAGTGCGAAAGACAGTGATAGTGTGAATGTGAGTGTGTTCATTGCTCTTCTCTGGGTTTAGACCAGATTTTAAAGATTGGAAGTCAGTTGTAATTAGTATACTAGAAGAGCAAGATCCTCATCAGTATATTGACATGTAAAGGAAGAGTCAGATGATGTCTACGAAGTGTCAGTATCAGGCTGCCGCTTCGAACCCGAAGTGATGGTCTGATGTGAAGTGAAATTTGATTAGTCGTAGGAGGCAGACGGTTAGGAAGGAGGAGCCAATGATTACATGTAATCCATGGAATCCTGTGGCGACGAAGAAGGTAGAGCCGTAGACGCTGTCCGCAATTGAAAATGAGGCTTCGTGGTATTCTATGGCCTGTAGGGCGGTGAAGTAGAACCCTAGAAGGATTGTAAGGGTCAGTGCGTGAATGGCTTGTTTACGGTTACCTTCTGTAATGCTATGGTGGGCTCATGTTACGGTGACGCCGGAGGCCAGTAGGATTGCTGTGTTTAGGAGGGGGACTTCGAGGGGGTTTAGGGGGTTAATTCCTGTTGGGGGTCACTGTCCGCCCAGTTCTGGTGTTGGGGCTAGGCTTGAGTGAAAGAAAGCTCAAAAAAACCCTAGGAAGAAGAAAGCTTCTGATGTAATGAAGAGGACTATGCCGTATCGTAGGCCTTTTTGAACGGTTGGGGTGTGGTGACCTTGGAAAGTGCTTTCCCGTACTACGTCCCGTCATCATTGTAGTATAACTAATAGCATGGATAACAGGCCAGTTGTTAGTAGAATTGCTGAGCTATAGTGGAATCATATGATTAAGCCAGATGTAGTCAGTAGGGCTGCAGCTGCACCGGAGATTGGTCATGGGCTTGGGTCAACTATATGGTAGGAGTGTGCTTGGTGTGCCATTAAATGTTTTCTTGTAAGTATAGGCTTAGGAGGAGGACGAATACGTAGGCTTGAATTATGGCTACTGCTACTTCTAAAATGGTCAGTAGGAGCAGGATTAGGGCTGTTAGGAGAGAGATTGTTGGTATTATGGGGAGAAGGGTGATTGTGGCAGTAGAGATAAGTTGGATGAGTAGATGGCCGGCTGTGAGGTTGGCTGTTAGGCGGACTCCTAGGGCTAATGGTCGAATTAGTAGGCTAGTTGTTTCGATCATGATTAGGGCTGGGATTAGTGGTGTGGGCGTTCCTTCGGGGAGTAGATGTCCTAGGGAGATGGAGGGTTGGTTCCGTAGGCCTGTGAGTAGGGTGGCGAGCCATAGTGGGAGGGCAAGGGCTATGTTTATTGATAATTGGGTGGTGGGGGTAAAGGTGTAAGGGAGGAGGCCAATGAGGTTAATTAGGAGGAGTAGTAAGATAAGTGAGGATAATAGAAGGGCTCATTTGTGCCCTGCTTTGTTTAGGGGGGTTATTAGTTGTTTTGTAATTGAGTGGGTGAGTCAGAGTTGGATGGTAGAGAGGCGGTTGTTGATTCATCGGTGTCCTGGTGAGGGGAGTAGGAGGGCTGGAAGTAGAAGGGATGGGAGGATTAGTGGAATTCCTAGAAGATAGGGGCTTGAGAATTGGTCGAAGAAGCTTAAGTTCATGGTCAGGTTCATGGGGTGGGCTTAGTTGTTGTGGTTTTGTTTGTGGGGGTGTTTGTGGGGGTGAATGAGAGCAGTTTAGGTTGGATGAGCAAGGAGAAGGTGAATCAGGTTAGAAGTATGATGGTGAATCATGGGTTTGGGTTTAGTTGGGGCATGTCATTAAGGAGGGGATGTCCTCTTTCTTTAGCTTAAAAGGCTAATGCTGGTCCATAGCTTCTTAATGGTTAAGATGATAGCAGTGAGGATCAGGCTTCGAAGTGTTTGAGGGGTGTGGATTCCACTACGATGGGCATGTAGCTGTGGTTGGCCCCGCAGATTTCTGAGCATTGTCCGTAAAACACTCCGGGTCGAGTGGTAATGAAGGAGGTTTGATTTAGTCGTCCCGGGATTGCGTCTGTTTTTACTCCAAGGGTGGGCACTGCTCATGAGTGGAGGACGTCGTCGGCAGTGATAATTACTCGGATAGGGGATTCTATGGGAATTACAATGCGATGGTCGACTTCCAGGAGACGGAAGTAGCCTTTGGGAAGGTCTGTTGTTGGGATTATGTAGGAGTCAAATGAGAGGTCTTTGAAGTCCGTGTACTCGTAGGTTCAGTATCATTGGTGGCCGATGGCTTTTAGGGTTAGGTCGGGCTCATCAATTTCGTCTATTATATACAGGATTTGTAGGGATGGGAGGGCAAGTAGGACTAGGACGATGGCGGGCAGGATGGTTCAGATTAGTTCTACTTCTTGGGCGTCAACGGTGTTTGATGATAATTTTTCTATTAGCATGAGGGCCAAGAGGTAGAGTACTAGGCTGCAGATTGCTAGGGCTACTATTAAGGCGTGGTCGTGGAATTCGACAAGTTCTTCTATAATGGGTGAGGAGGCATCTTGGAATCCTAGTTGGGAGTGGTTTGCCATGTGAGATGTACAGGGTTTACACTTGTGATTTAGCCTTGACAAGGCTATGTAATTGGTTTACTAACATCTCATTAAAGAAAGAAGCATTAAGTGGTTTGATGCGGTTGGCTTGAAACCAGCATGTGAGGGTTCGATTCCTTCCTTTCTTGTACTTGGACGAAGGCTGGTTCTTCGAAGGTGTGGTATGGAGGTGGGCAACCGTGAATTCATTCGATGTTGGTGGCAGTTAGTTCAGGTTGGAGTACTTTTCGTTTTGCTGAGAAGGCTTCTCAGACGATAAATATTAACATGATTACGGCTGTTATTGAAATTAGCGAGCCGATGGAGGATAGTGTGTTTCATAGAGTGTATGCGTCTGGGTAGTCTGAGTATCGTCGAGGTATTCCGGCTAGACCTAGGAAGTGTTGGGGAAAGAAAGTTAGGTTGACCCCCGTAAATATCACCCCGAAGTGTGCTTTGGTTCATGAGGGATGTAGAGTGAAACCTGTGAGGAGGGGGAATCAGTGAGTGAATCCCGCCAGGATGGCAAAAACTGCTCCCATTGAGAGGACATAGTGGAAGTGGGCAACTACGTAGTAGGTGTCGTGAAGGGCGATGTCTAGTGATGAGTTGGCGAGGACAATTCCTGTCAGGCCCCCAATGGTAAATAGGAAGATGAACCCCAGGGCTCATAGCATGGGAGGGTCTCATTTGATTATTCCTCCGTGCAAGGTTGCCAGTCAGCTAAAGACTTTAATACCAGTTGGAATGGCGATGATTATAGTGGCTGATGTAAAATAGGCTCGGGTGTCTACGTCCATTCCAACTGTAAACATGTGGTGTGCTCATACAATAAAGCCTAGGAATCCGATTGATAGCATTGCTCATACCATTCCCATGTACCCAAATGGTTCTTTTTTCCCGGCGTAGTATGCTACTACGTGGGAGATAATTCCAAAGCCTGGGAGAATTAGGATGTAGACTTCGGGGTGGCCGAAGAATCAGAATAAGTGCTGATACAGGACTGGATCTCCTCCCCCTGCGGGGTCAAAGAATGTGGTGTTGAGGTTGCGATCGGTGAGTAGTATGGTGATTCCTGCAGCTAGGACGGGCAGGGATAGAAGGAGTAGGATAGCAGTGATGAGGACAGACCATACGAATAGAGGTGTTTGGTACTGTGATAGTGCGGGGGGTTTTATGTTAATGATAGTAGTGATGAAGTTGATAGCCCCTAAGATAGAGGATACACCTGCTAAGTGGAGGGAGAAAATGGCTAAGTCTACTGATGCACCAGCGTGAGCGAGGTTTCCAGCTAAAGGAGGGTAGACAGTTCAGCCTGTACCGGCTCCAGCTTCCACAGTGGAAGAGGCTAGTAAGAGGAGGAAGGAGGGAGGGAGTAGTCAGAAGCTTATGTTGTTTATGCGTGGGAATGCTATGTCTGGGGCGCCGATTATTAGTGGAACGAGTCAGTTCCCGAAGCCTCCGATCATGATAGGTATGACTATGAAGAAGATTATGACGAAGGCATGGGCTGTGACGATTACATTGTAGATTTGGTCGTCTCCTAGGAGAGTCCCTGGTTGTCCTAGCTCTGCACGGATTAGCAGGCTAAGTGCTGTGCCAGCTATGCCTGCTCATGTGCCAAAAATCAAGTATAGAGTGCCAATGTCTTTGTGGTTGGTCGAGAATAATCATCGGTTGATAAAGGTCACAGGTAAGATGGCTGAATGATGAAGCGTTAGGCTGTAGTCCTTTTTACAGAGGTTCAATTCCTCTTCTTATCGACCCCGTAGTGAAGTTCATGGTGAGTTGCAAACTCATTGATGTGCACTAAGGTGCGCCAGGGTCTTGTAGGCAGAAGCCAATGGGTGATGGCGTCTAGCTGTTAACTAGAATTGTATGGGATCGAGGCCCATCTGCCTAGGTAGAAGCCTTAGCTTAATTAAAGCATCTGGTTTGCATTCAGAAGATACAGGTTAGTGCCCTGTTGGCTTTAGTGGGGCAGAAACTAAGAGAGTTTAACTCTTATTTAAGGCTTTGAAGGCCTTTGGTTTGGGCGGTTGGTTTAATCCTAAGTTTCTAGAGTATGGTGATGATTAGAGGGGCAAGTGGAAGTAGTGAGGTTGATAGTGCGGTTAGGATGGCAGTGGGGGTGTTTGGTGTTTTGTCAGTACGTCAGAGTTTTATATAGTTGGATGAGTTAGGGGGAAGTGTGATTGTTGAATGATATGCGAGGCGTAGGTAGAAGAATAGGCCGAGGAGTGATAGCATTGCGAGGATTGTGGCTGCTGGGGTTATTTCTTGTTTAGTAAGTTCTTGGATGATTAGTCATTTTGGTAGGAAGCCGGTGAGTGGGGGAAGCCCTGCTAGGGATAAGAGGGTGAGTATAATGGTGAAGTTTAGTATGGGTGTTTTGGTTCAGGAGACAAGCATTGTTGATAGCTTTAGTACTTTAATTTTGGCAAGGGATAGGAATACGGTTGTTGTCATTGTAGTGTAGAGGATAAAGGTGAGGGTGGTGAGTTGGGGGTTGTAGATGATGATTGCAACCATTCAGCCCAGATGGGAGATGGAGGAGAAGGCTAGGATTTTTCGTGTTTGTGTCTGATTGAGGCCTGTTCAACCTCCGATTAGCGCAGAGGAGATTGCTAGGAGGGCGAGTAGGGTGGGGTTGAGGGATTGTGATGTTAGGAGAAGGAGGGTGATTGGGGGAAGTTTTATTAGAGTAGAGAGTAATAGGGCTGTGGTTAGGGGGGAGCCTTGAAGGACTTCTGGAAATCAGAAGTGGAATGGAACTAGTCCTAGTTTAATTGCAAGAGCTGCGGTTAGCGTTAGGCAGGATGTAGGGTGGCTTAGCTGTGTGATGTCTCATTGGCCAGTGGATCAGGCATTGATTATGCTTGAGAAGAGGATTAGGGCTGATGCAGTTGATTGGCTAAGGAAGTATTTAATGGCGGCTTCAATTGCTCGAGGGTGGTGGGGCTTGGAGATGAGGGGAATAATTGCTAGGGTATTAATTTCTAGGCCGGCTCAGGCTAGAATTCAATGGTTGCTGGAGATTGTGATGGTTGTTCCTATGATTAGGCCTAGGGTGCAGATTAGTTTTGCGTGTGGGTTCATTAGTAGGGGAAGGGGTTAGACCATCATTTTCGGGGTATGGGCCCGATAGCTTGATTAGCTGACCCTACTAGAAAATAATATAAAGGGAGTATGAAGAGTTTTGATCTCTTCTGTGCAGGTTCAATTCCTGCTTTTCTAAGCCTGAGGAAGTGAGAGGGTTGTTGTACCTCTATGTTCACTTTATCATAGTGATCCTTTTATGTTCAGGCACACTTCCTTAGATTGGGGGCATGCCGGCATAGCTAATTGGCATGCTGGTGTGTCAAAGGCATAGAGCTAGTGTAAGAGGTAGGAAGTTTTTTCATAGGAGGTGCATTAGTTGATCGTAGCGAAATCGTGGGTATGAGGCTCGGATTCATAGGAATACGGAGGAAAGGAGCAGGACTTTTGTGGCTAATGTGATGGGGAATAGCTCGGAGGGGGGGTTTAGGAAGCTTGGGTTGAGAAATAGGATAGTGGTTAGTGTGTTTATTAGTATGATGTTTGCATATTCAGCCAGGAAGAAGAGGGCAAATGGTCCGGCAGCATATTCGACATTGAATCCGGAGACGAGTTCGGATTCCCCTTCTGTAAGGTCGAATGGAGCACGGTTGGTTTCAGCGAGGGTGGAGGTAAATCATATTATTGCTAGGGGCCATGAGGGGAAAATAAGGTAGAGGGGCTCTTGGGTGGTGGCTAGGGTGCTAAGGGTGTAGCTACCGCTTAGTATGATTGTGGATAGTAGAATGATAGCCAGGGTAACTTCATAGGAGATTGTTTGGGCAACGGCTCGGAGGGCTCCGATCAGGGCGTATTTGGAGTTGGATGCTCATCCAGATCATAGTAGTGAGTAGACAGTGAGGCTTGATATGGCTAGGAGAAATAGTAGTCCGAGGTTTAAATCTGCGAGGGGGAATGGTAGGGGAAGGGGAACTCAAATGGTGAGGGCTAGGAGTAGGGCTAGAATTGGGGTTATAATGAAGAGAAAGGGGGAGGAGGTGGATGGGCGGATAGGCTCTTTAATGAACAGTTTAACTCCGTCTGCAATAGGTTGGAGCAGACCAAAAGGGCCCACAATATTTGGGCCCTTTCGGGCCTGCATGTAGCTGAGGATTTTTCGCTCCACAAGCGTTAAGAAGGCCACGGCAATTAGGATTGGGAGTACATAGGATAAAGCTATGATTAGGAGATTTGTGAGGGACAGAGAGGTCATGTCTGAGGTAGCTAGGGAGAGGATTTGAACCTCTGGATAAAGGGCTTAAGCCTTTTGCATTTGCCAAGCTCTGCCACGCTAGCTGCTCCTTTTTTAGGAGAGGGTGTGAATGGGGGGCTTCTTGGCAGTTGAGTTTGATTCATTGCTTAGAAGGTTGGGGTGTGCTTGTAGTATTGACCCCACTTCTCCGGTCCTTTCGTACTGGGAGGAGTATATTCATAGATAGAAACCGACCTGGATTGCTCCGGTCTGAACTCAGATCACGTAGGACTGTTAATCGTTGAACAAACGAACCCTTAATAGCGGCTGCACCATTAGGTTGTCCTGATCCAACATCGAGGTCGTAAACCTCCTTGTCGATATGGGCTCTTGAAGGAGATTGCGCTGTTATCCCTGGGGTAGCTTGGTCCGTTGATCAATTATATTGGGTCTGGTTACTGTTAGTACTTTGATGGGTTGGTCTTAGTGAAGAGTTATAGTCTGGAGATTTGGAGGGTTTGTTTTTCTCCAAGGTCGCCCCAACCGAAAAATGTCGACCAGGCGTTTGGTGTAGGTGGGCCCGATGGGTTTTGTTGGTAAGAGGGTGGTCGTGATTTTGAAGTTCCACAGGGTCTTCTCGTCTTATGGGCACATTCTCGTTTTTGCACGGGAATACTAATTTCACCGATTACCTGCAGGAGACAGTTAAGACCTCGTTTGGCCATTCATACAAGTCTCAATTTATGGGACAATTGATTGCGCTACCTTCGCACGGTTAGGATACCGCGGCCGTTAAACGTTGTGGGTCACTGGGCAGGCATCACCTTCAATACTTGTTGTTTGCTGAAGGCTATGTTTTTGGGAAACAGTCGGGTCTTTGGTTTGCCGAGTTCCTTCTGCAGGTTTGAATCTTCTTGTAGGCGCTCCTGGGTTGGTCCAACAGGTGGGTTAAATACGTGTTCTTGTTACAATGGAGGTATAAACTTGGTTCTGTTAATAATATGTTGATGTAAGTTTGCGCCATGTGGAGGAGGCTTCCAGGTTACTCATTTTAGCATTAATTCTTCTATTGTCATAGGTTGACCTGCTTTGGGTGAGGGAGTCAGATGGGTTGATAGATTTTTAGTAGGGGAGCTTTGACGCACTCTTTTGGTGATGGCTGCTTGAAGGCCCACGGGGAGGGGGGGGAGTGGTATTATCCGCTGGGGGAGGTTGTATCCTTTTTCGAGGGGGCTGTACCCCCATCGAGTTACTCTTAACCCTAATATGTTTGAGGTTAGGCGGATGTCCTTTTGAAACGGGTTAAGGGGGAACTTAAATTCATTTGGCAGGTAACCAGCTATCACCCAGCTCGGTTGGCTTTTCACCTCTACTAGCAAGTCATCCCACTCTTTTGCGACAGAGACGGGTTAGCTCAGTTATTAGCTGCTTGCAAGTAGCTCGCTTGGGTTTCGGGGGGTCAAACTTTAGTCCGCTTTGCTTGGGGGTTCTTGCTAAATCATGATGCAAGAGGTACAAGGGCTAGTCTTTACTGCTTTTTGCTTGTGGTTTTCATTGTTATTTCATCTTTCCCTTACGGTACGGTCGGTCTCTATTGCGCCAAGGGTCTTTTCTATCGCCTATACTGGGATGAGCTAGAATGTTTTGGTTTAGCGGGGAAGTGTATTTTTAATGGGGAAAAAAGGTTAGTTGGGCTAGAGGGGGGCAAGTCAAGGCGACCTTATCAGTGAAGGTATCTTTCAGGTGTAAGCTGAATGCTTTGGGGTTTATAGCTACGCCTTGGTGGTCTAAGTGCACCTTCCGGTACACTTACCTTGTTACGACTTGCCTCATCTTTGGCCAGGAAGGGGTATTATTTATTGGCATATGGTGGCTTTTGAGGAGGGTGACGGGCGGTATGTACGTGCCTCAGGGCCGTTTTAAAATGGGCTTAAGAGTTTGATCCCATTTTACTGCTAAATCCTCCTTCTAAGGGCGGGTTTCACGCCCTTTTCCGTTTGTCCTATGTTAGGAAATGTAGCCCATTTCTTCCACCCCATAGGCTATACCTTGACCTGTCTTGTTAGCGGGGTAGCTATTGAGCTCACTGTTGTTCTCTCATTTGAGGTGGGCTGGCGACGGCGGTATGTAGGCTGTGCTAGCAAGGGGTGGTTGGGTGAATCGTGGATTATCGGTTATAGAACAGGCTCCTCTAGGTGGGTTTGGGGCACCGCCAAGTCCTTAGAGTTTTAAGCGTTTGTGCTCGTAGTCCTCGGGCGGATACACGGGTATGGGAGTATCTGGATTTAGGGCCAGGCATAGTGGGGTATCTAATCCCAGTTTGTGTCTTGGCTTTCGTGGATTAAAATCGATCATAGGGGCTAAGATGTTTTGGGTTGGGCTTAGGTGAATCTTGGGCTTATGACAGCTCAGTTGCATTTCGATCTTAGTGGGTGTAGATAGCATATGGCCACTCTTTACGCCGGATGGCTATTGATTTGGGTTTCTTGTATGACCGCGGTGGCTGGCACAAGATTTACCAACCCTGGACGGGTTGCTATGGCTAAGTCAAGTTTACACTTATTGCTTAAGGTTAATTACTGCTGAATACCCGTGGGGGTGTGGCTTAACAAGGCGTCTTGGGCTACTTGAAGGTGTGCCTGATGCCTGCTCCTTTTGCTTTAGTGGGGAAGGTTTAGGGGCATTTTCACTGGGGTGCGGATACTTGCATGTATATGTCTAGCAAAAACCAATAGTAAGGTTAGGACTAAGTCTTTTGCCTGCAGGTAGTGTGGGTACCATCTTGGCATCTTCAGTGCCATGCTTTGGATTAAGCTATGGAGGCTTGCTGATGTAGGAAGTTTGAACTGTTTGTTGTTTGTCAATATAAATAATGTTTGTTTGTGGGGGTTTATGCTCGGTGGTTTTTGATTTGTTTAAATGATGCGTTCGGTAGTGGAGTTTCTCTAATAATAAATGCAAAAATAACAATGTATATATACGATGCAAAGCGTTTTTTCGGTTTAGGGGGTTTTATGCGGAAAATTTATGTATGATTTAGTTTTTTAAAAAATGAT